CACAAAGGTTCCAGAAGATGTTAATGGTAAGCAAGAAGATTGTTTACGAAGAAACAACAAGAAAAATTCATATTCTGATACATAAGAGTTATATAAGAATCGAAATAGTCTTTTATTTTCTTTTTTCAAAAGAAAAATCGATTTCATTGAAGTAATAAGACTATTCCAATTCGAATAGTAGTTGAGAAAGAATCGCAATAAATGCAAAGATGGAACATCTTGGATCCGGTATTGAAGGAGTTGAACCAAAATTTCCAAATGGATAGGATAGGGTATTTCTATATGTGATAGATAATGTAAATGCAAAAATTTGTCTTCTAAAAAGGGAAATATTGAATGAATAGATCGTAAATTCTGAAACTTTGTTGTTTCTTTTTCTTTCGGACAAGATAATTCTCGTAGCGAGAATGGGATTTCTACAACGATCGCAAACCCCTCAGATAGAATCTGAGAATAAAACTCAGAATAAAAAAAATTGTTGTAATCCAACAATCGATCTTGGTTAGGATGATTAACCGAGTTAATCCAAAAATTCTGCTGATACATTCGAATAATTAAACGTTTAACAAGTAGTGAACTAAATTTCTTGTTATTACAACTAACAATTTCCACAGGCTCGGAATCATTTAATCCATAATCATGGGCAAATGCATAAATATACTCCTGAAAGAGAAGTGGGTAGACGAAGTATTGTTGACGAGATTTCTGTTTTTCTGAATACCCTTCGAATTTTTCCATTTGTATTTCTACTTGAATCAGAAAGAGAGAAGCATTTCTCGGTTTATCAAATGATGATACATAGTGCAATATGGTCAGAACAGGGTGTTGCATTTTTTAATACAAACCCTGGAAAGAAAGGGAGTCTAATCCACAGATCTTTTCCTTTTCTATCCAATTAGTTTATGTTTGTTCTAATTACAAAAGAGAACAAATCTTTTATTTTTGCAGGCCAATTGCTCTTTTGACTTTGGAATACAGTCTCTTTATCAATATACTGCTTCTTTTACACATTCAATCCATAACATCCCTTTTCAATCCATAATCAAGAATAATTAGGATTTCTAAAAAAACAAAGAAAAAATCAAGGGTCCGCTCATAGGAAAACCCAACCTTTCCCCGCATCAGGCACTAATCTATTTTTAACGTCTAATTAGATCGGGGAATCATTTCAATTAAGAAGTTAAGCTCGTTGCTTTTTATTTTACCAGAATTGGAGCCAGACTCTATCCATTTATTCACTAGACCCAGAAAATCGGAATTTTTTTATTCCATTCCAAAAATCAAAAATAAGAATTTGATTTTATTACGACATGCTATTTTTTCCATTCATTACCCTTGAGGATCAGTCGTGGTCTTCTAGACTCTACCAAGAGTCTGAACGAATTTGTTGCTTCATCCAAATGTGTAAAAGATCATAGTCGCACTTAAAAGCCGAGTACTCTACCATTGAGTTAGCAACCCAGAGAAAATAGGATCTTAGATACGATCGAAACCCAAAAATCAATGGAATTACACCGCACGCTCCTGTCAAAACATTGAACTAGCAAGACATCAAAAGAAAGATTTTATCCCCCATTAAAAACACTCAAATGCCAAAATGAACAGGTCCGGTTAAATTTCACTAAGGTTAAAAAAAGAGCGGCTCCAATCACGATGGCAAAATTGTCATTTTTTTAGCAATTTCTATTTAAAGAAATCCAAAAATCTTGTATGAGAGTACATGCAAGAGGGACAACCCTATCATTTGAGCGAAGTGTAGGCAGAAAAACCTAATATGGAGTGAGGATAAAGAGACCTATCTATCTACAAATTCTAGATGTTCAATAGACCTTTGTCAATGGAAATACAATGGTAAGAAAACAAATTAGATATAAAAAGTAAATAAAATAAGGGCTTATGTTGGATTGGCACGACATAAATCCAGTCAAAAATAGGACTAAGAAAGAGGCAAATTGTGTCTAAATAATTAGACAACGAGGGATACTAGTGATCCCTCTCCTACTTTTTTATTCATTTAGTTCTTCAATTAACTCAAAGTTCCTTCTTTTTCTTTAAAGAATTCTGCCTTCCTTAAAATATCATAAACAGTTCTTGTAGGTTGAGCACCCTTTTCAAGGAAATAGAGAATAGCTGGAACATTTAAACAAGTTTGATTCTTTATCGGATCATAAAAACCTACTTTTCGAAGATCTCTTCCTTCTCTTCGAGATCGAACATCAATTGCAACGATTCGATAGACAGCTTATTGGGATAGATGTAGCTAAACAATGCCCCCCCTAGAAACGTATAGGAGGTTTTCTCCTCATACGGCTCGAGAAAATGATTCGAATTTCTGTCTATAATACAAGTAGATAGAAATTCGACTATGACTTGCATTAATTTCCTTACAGAAAAAACAAATTTCATTTATACTCATGACTCAAGTTGGCTAATTTTGACTGACAGACTTAAAAGGAAAAATCCTTCGAAATTTTTTGAGTCGTCTCTAAACTCTTTTCTTTGTCTCATCTCGAACGAATTTACTTTTATTCCTTATTCTGATCCAATTCAATTGTTGAGACAATTTTATTGTTGAGACAGTTGAAAATCGCGTTTACTTGTTCCGGAATTCTTTATCTTTGATTTGTGAAATCCTTGGGTTTAGACATTACTTCGGGAATTCCTATTCTTTTTTCTTTCAAAAGAGTAGCAACATACCCTTTTTTTCTTATTTCCTTCGATAAAGCATTTCCCTCTTCTATAGAAATCGAATATGAGCGATTGATTTTGATAGACTTTTAATTGAAAGAGTTTTTCCAATCTTCCAAAATTGGACTTTCTTCTTATTTTAACCTTTCGACTTCTATATTAAGGATAGACTGACAAAGTTGGCCTAATTTATTAGTTTTCACTAACCCTAGATTCTTTCCCTTGATAAAAAATCAACTCTGTCCTCTCGAGCTCCATCGTGTACTATTTACTTACAAACAACCCAGCGCAAATTTGGTTCGGGACGAATAGAACAGACTATGTCGAGCCAAGAGCATTTTCATTACTATGAAAAATGATGGATAGCAAAATCCACAATCGATCATGTCCTTCAAGTCGCACGTTGCTTTCTACCACATCGTTTTAAACGAAGTTTCACCATAACAAACATTCCTCAAATTTCATTGCAAAGTGGTATAGGGAATTGATCCAATATGGATGGGATCATGAATAGTCATTGGTTTAGTTTAGTTTTTTGTATACTAATTCAAACTTGCTATCTATGGAAAAATATGGATAAAAGAAATAAGTATTTATCGGGGAAGACTCCGCAAAGATCCAATTTATTTAAACCCATATTCTATCATATGAAGGAAACATAGTTCGAAAAAGACGAATAAACAAGTTTGCTTAAGACTTATTTATTATTGAATTTCAATTCTCAACAGAGGACTCGAGATGGTCAATCCTGAAATGAGAAGAGAAGGATCGATTCTTCTCCAACAAATAAACTATCAACCTCAAAAAAAAATTTAATTAATTTAATTACTATATTAGAATTAGATTAGCAATATATTTTTCCGTAACAAAAACAATTAACTATTAACTAAATAAACTATTCCAATGAAAAGATTGAAAGTTTTTTGGTAGTTATAGAATTCTCGTACTTCTTCGACTCGAATACCAAAAGAAAGAAAAAAATGAAGTAAAAAAAACACATTTCGTGTAAAGTAAAATTAAGGTCTTTGCTTTTACTTATAGCATTCTTTCTTTTACCTAAAAGAAGCAACTCCAAATCAAAAATTAGTAGAAGTATGATTTTTGGAATCCATTCTATCCAACGAACAGTTCTTACCTTATCCTTACCAGAATGGATCATTCTGGATATTTAAAGAATCACAGATCGAGATCGTTTTCGCTTAACCAAAGAAGGACCCTTTTTGCTAATAATATAATACAACAAAAATCTATCTCTATCATAAAGGGATAGGTCTCATTTTTTATACAGTGTTTTACGTATAGACCAAATTTTTCATGAAAATAAAGATATTCAATTTGACTGGACTTGACACTTGATTATGTTTTCTGAGAAAGAAAATGAATGCTTAGAAATGCATCTAATCTAAGAGTTCATAAGAGATAATTATTCTCTCTAATAAACTTTCTTTTGTCTCGTGCGGGGTACAATACGATTTCATCTTTCGTTTCATCAGAAAAATCTGGGACGGAAGGATTCGAACCTCCGAGTAACGGGACCAAAACCCGCTGCCTTACCACTTGGCCACGCCCCATTTCGGGTTTTATCCGACACTAATAAACACTATTATGTTTATTTGTTTTGTTATTCGTCAATCCCACTTCAATTACATAAAAAATGAGGGATACTCTCTTGCTAGGATTCTAGACATGCGGATAATATAGAATCCAAAAAATGCATTGATCATTACATGGAATTCTATTAAGATATTATATGAAAGTCGAATTTCTTCCATTCTCATTTGAGAGTGCGAATACAAGGAGGTATTTTGCGTTTGGGAAAGTCCGAAGAAAAAAGGATTTTGAATCCGCCTTTTCCTTTTTCCCTTAGAAAAATAACTCAATCAAAATCCAATTATCTACTCTACAAGAACGAAATGCTTGTTATGCCTAATATACTTAGTTTAACCTGTATCTGTTTTAATTCTGTTCTTTATCCGACTAGTTTTTTCTTCGCCAAATTGCCCGAAGCTTATGCCATTTTCAACCCAATCGTGGATGTTATGCCTGTCATACCTGTACTCTTTTTTCTATTAGCCTTTGTTTGGCAAGCTGCTGTAAGTTTTCGATGAAATCTTTACTACTCTGTCTGCCAAATTGAATGATGTATTCATTCCAAAAAAATTCGAAAAATGGATAAAAGCCGAGAAGTCTTATCTTATATTATGAACCTTCGATTCTAAAATTCAAATTCTTCTACATTGAATGTATAGCTGCAGCAATAAATTTGGATCAGCCTTTCTACCCCTGCACCTACATTGAGCAGGTACCTTTAGGTACCCACACAATACCTAACCTAATTTTTGATATTGATAAGAGTGCTTATTAGAAATCAATTCTTGAAAAAAATTGCAAGAATTGATTTTTGCATTTTTAGGTGTCAAAATAAACAAAACCCATCCTAATGGATCTGTGTGGTAAGGAAAAACGGGTAATCTATTCCTTAAAAAAAAATCTTGGAGATTATGTAATGCTTACTCTCAAACTTTTTGTTTATACAGTAGTGATATTCTTTGTTTCCCTCTTTATCTTTGGATTCTTATCTAATGACCCAGGACGTAATCCTGGGCGTGAGGAGTAAAAATCCAATTTTTTTTGGAATTTTTTCTTACAAATTGGATTTGTTTCGTACATTTATCTATGAGAAAATCCGGGGGTCAGAATTCCTTCCAATTCGAAAGTCCCAAATGATCCGAGGGGGCGGAAAGAGAGGGATTCGAACCCTCGGTACAAAAAAATTGTACAACGGATTAGCAATCCGCCGCTTTAGTCCACTCAGCCATCTCTCCCCGTTCCAAATCGAAAGGTTTCCGTAATATGACAGAGGCAAGAAATAACGATTGCAAAAAATCCTTCCTTTTTCTTTCAAAAGCCCATAAAAATTATATTGCCAATTCCATTTTAGTTATATTCTTTTTTATTAATGTTAATAAAAAAAAGAAGAAAATTCTTGTTTTTTCTTTCTAAAATTCGATATTGGCTGAGAAACAATCAGATAGATTTTCTCTTCAGCGGGCATTTCCATATAGGACTTGTTATAATAAAACAAACAGGTTATATAAAAAATAAAAAACTCTTTTTTGATTATTTATCAACAAAGCAAAAAGGATTCTTATCAAACCCACCATAAAATCAAACCCACCATAAAATTGGAAAGAAATATAAAGTAAGTAGACCTGACTCCTTGAATGATGCCTCTATTCGCTATTCTGATATATAAATTCGATGTAGATGAAATTGTATAAGCGGATTTTTTGTATTTCCTTAGACTTAGACCGCGCAAGGCAAGAATTTTTCGCTATTTACGATTTCATATTCTTGTTACTAGATGTTCTATAGGAATAAGAAAAAATCGCAACTCCTTTCCGCTACACATAAAAATTTATTTCGAAAGTCAATTTTTTTTTTCAATATCTTTCTTTTTTTTTCAGAATCCTATTTTTGTTCTTCCACCCATGCAATAGAGAGCGAGTGGGAAAAGAGGGGTTACTTTTATTTTCATTTTTCCCTTAAAGGATAGGCTTTGAAATAGGAGTCATGGAATAATGCTGAATTCAAATGTTTATTTCTATAGTATAAGAAAAACTAATCGAATCAAATTCATGGATTTACCACGACCTCGGTTGTGACCCCATAGATAAAAATGCAAAATTTCTATCTTCGAGACCATTGAAAAAGGGCATTGAACGAGAAAGAAATCGTCCACAGATAATTAAACTATCGTATGCCTTGGAAGTGATATGAGGTGCTCGGAAATGGTTGAAGTAATTGAATAGGAGGATCACTATGACTATAGCCCTTGGTAGAGTTACTAAAGAAGAAAATGATCTATTTGATATTATGGACGACTGGTTACGAAGGGACCGTTTCGTTTTTGTAGGATGGTCCGGCCTATTGCTCTTTCCTTGTGCTTATTTCGCTTTAGGGGGTTGGTTTACAGGGACAACTTTTGTAACTTCTTGGTATACCCATGGATTGGCTAGTTCCTATTTGGAAGGTTGTAATTTCTTAACCGCGGCAGTTTCCACCCCTGCCAATAGTTTAGCACACTCTTTGTTGCTACTATGGGGCCCGGAAGCGCAAGGGGATTTTACTCGTTGGTGTCAATTAGGGGGTCTGTGGACTTTTGTCGCTCTCCATGGGGCTTTTGCACTAATAGGTTTCATGTTACGTCAATTTGAACTTGCTCGGTCTGTTCAATTGCGACCTTATAATGCAATTTCATTCTCTGCTCCAATCGCTGTTTTTGTTTCCGTATTCCTTATTTATCCACTGGGGCAATCTGGTTGGTTCTTTGCGCCGAGTTTTGGCGTAGCAGCGATATTTCGATTCATCCTCTTTTTCCAAGGATTTCATAATTGGACGTTGAACCCATTTCATATGATGGGAGTTGCCGGAGTATTAGGCGCGGCTCTGCTATGCGCTATTCATGGGGCGACCGTAGAAAACACTCTATTCGAGGATGGTGATGGTGCAAATACCTTCCGCGCTTTTAACCCAACTCAAGCTGAAGAAACTTATTCAATGGTCACTGCTAACCGCTTTTGGTCCCAAATCTTTGGTGTTGCTTTTTCCAATAAACGTTGGTTACATTTCTTTATGCTATTTGTACCCGTCACCGGTTTATGGATGAGTGCTATTGGCGTAGTCGGCCTGGCTCTGAACCTACGTGCCTATGACTTCGTTTCCCAGGAAATCCGTGCAGCGGAAGATCCTGAATTTGAGACTTTCTACACCAAAAATATTCTTTTAAACGAGGGTATTCGTGCGTGGATG